TCCCCTGCCATTACTTCATCAAGACCATGAATACGAGCAATGCCATCGCCTACTTGAAGTACGGTGCCGGTATTCACAATCGTGACTTCTCGATTATATTGTTCAATACGTTCACGGATAATATTACTAATTTCGTCGGCTCGAATGGTTACCATTAGTGTCTCTTAATTCTTTTTCGGAAACAAAGGGAGAAAAAAAAAAAAAAATAATGCCTACAGTAAAAGGGCTAATCAGTTATTTCTTTCATGGCCCCGAGCATGCCAATATTAGCACTGATGGTGCGTAAATGTAACTCGCTGTTCGAACAACTATTCAGAGTTCCTAGAGCTCCTTGTAAGGCTTGTTGGAAAACTCGCTGTCGGACCTGATTAATTGCTCTTTGTTGTTCAAAATGAATGGTTTCATTTTTGTAATTTTCTAATCGTTCCAAATTCTCATAAGTGGCATTAATCAAATTCTGTTTTTCTCGTTCTATCTCAGAGTATCCATTCACTCGAAACTCATCTGCTTCCATTTCCACTTTCCGTAAGCGAGCCCGGGCTTTTTCGAGCTGCTCAATAGCTCCTCCGCGTAGTTCTTCTGAATTTCGAATAGTACTCAGAATCCTCTGTTTTCGATTATCTAATAAATCACTTAATGAAAGTAGATTATTTTCCCATTCATTTCACAACTTCACTTCCATGATCTCTTCCCGAACCAAACATGAATCTTTCGATTCATTTGGCTCTCACGCTCAGTTACTTATGTTATGAGCATTCCCATATCTTTTAATGTAATGAGCCTACCCTCTCTTCTCTGTTCGTATTCCAAGATATGGAAACTGATACAAGACCAGAATATTCAGAGGACTCTTCCGACCAGACAAAAAAAATCTGTAATTGTCAGCAAAGTTGTTTTTTTTTTCTTCAAATCCAAAAAATTCTTCTTATTTTATACATAGGTCGTCGATTCAGCATTGGATAAAAAAAGGGCGAGACACCCATTTTTCCAGTAAATGGTTCAAATCATTTTATCGATATGAGTGTTCTATATCGGATAAATTGCCAACTATTCATTTTGAAACCATCTCCGTACTAACGTAGTGGTAGAAAGAGTACCATGTTGTGCCTGGACTTCAGGCGGTTTAGCTTTAACCATGTTAATGGTCCCACATTATTGGTTGATAGAGAATCAAAGTTGATTTACCAATGAGTCACGAAATGCTATGGTTCTTACATATGATTTCTTAATTTATTCAGAAGTAATTCGTCGAGATCGTGCACCTTTCTTCCCTATTTATAAATAAATAAAAAAAAAAAGAAAGTGCAGCCGGTTGGATCCAGCCTATTCTTGAAATACACAACTCGCACACACTCCCTTTCCAAAAAAGATCAATACACCAAGCACTACACTTAGATTTATTAGATTTGTTGCTAAAATATCGGTATTCAACCCGAAACTCCCGGCAGATGGCCAGTAACCCAAGGAAACGAAAGAATCGGTTACATTTTTCATATGCTCTCCTCTTATAGATAGGACTAACAAAATCGAACAGAGTTCTTTTTGTATTACTTCGTCCCGTTTTTTTATTATTGATTTCTTTTTTTTTATTAATTGACTTATTTTAAATATGAATATATTCATTTCATTTGAAATCATTTTCAAATTTCAAAAATGGATTCTTTATTATTATTTTATTTCAATTGAAGTTCCCAATAAGATACTTATTAGGTCCCCGGTTTCATGTCAATTGCGAAATACCTGCAACGCTTCCTAAAAGTCAAAAGGGGTTTCCATTAAATTAAGGACGGGAAGTGAGAAAGCGAGTGGATCTACTAATTCCTCATCCTCAAATCAGACCTTCCCCGGAGTATTGTCTCAACGAAGAAGTGGAGTGAAGTTTTGATATAATTCGAAGAAGCAAGCGGTAAGTCGACGGCAATAAAATAAGAAAAGAAGTACGTATTTTCACGTTTATAGAATAGGATTAAACAAAAGGATTCGCAAATAAAAGCGCTAATGCCACGACCAGTCCGTAAATTGTTAAAGCTTCCATAAAAGCCAGACTAAGCAATAAAGTACCTCGTATTTTACCCTCTGCTTCTGGTTGTCTCGCGATACCTTCTACGGCTTGGCCCGCAGCAGTACCTTGACCAACTCCAGGTCCAATAGAAGCAAGCCCTACGGCCAATCCAGCAGCAATAACGGAAGCGGCAGAAATCAGTGGATTCATGGTAAGTTCCTCGCACCAAAATAAAGAAATGGTTAATGATACAATCAACCAATGAATTATTACTTATTATTCCATCACTAAGATCCACCCGGTCAAAGTAACTAAGAACTCCGAATTGAAGTGATGATATACTGAATCATCAGAACTACTTCGATATCTCGTTTTTAGTTCCTATCCATGGAGTCTTTGAAAATCCATACGGTTCTAGTTCTTCCATTTCTTTGTTCCGAACTATTCTTTCAATTCTTCTCTCTTTCTCTTCTATATGCTTGACTTCATCTGTTTATT